AATTTGTAAAAGACCAAATTCACGTAAATTTTTTGAATGAAGATTTATGTTTTAAAACAGCTACTGGTATTTTTTTTTTTTTTTTTTTTTTCGTATTATTTATTATATAATATTTTTATTTAGATTTAAAAAGTAATTTGTTTATAATCTAAATTATTTAAATAATAAAAATTAATCATTAGATTATTTATATATAAATATATATATAAATAATTTTAAATTCGTATATATACATATAGATGACTAATAGTATTTTACAGATATATATCATGCATAATAAATGATTGCTTATATATTTAAGTAAATTTATACTAATATTATTTAATAGATAAATTTAGGATTAATATAATATTTAGAGGGATAATCCCGATTTTTGGATTGTGAAATTTTTTTTTAAAATCAAGATTAATATATTATATATATACATATAAATAATTTATATATATATATATATCTATATATTATAATTAGTATACAAAAAATTTTAAGGTATAAATTATAAATAAAAATTAGTCAGTAAATTTTTTTTTTAAAAAAAAAAAAAAAAAAAAATTTTATTAAATTTAGTTCCCTCAATGAAGTTTAAATTGAGGAAATTTCGGGATTTTAAAATTAAAAAGTTTGATTAAAATTTATTATTTAAAAGGGGTTTATTATGAAAAAAAAAAAATTAGTAAATTTTATTAAATTTAGTTCTCTAAATAGAGTTTATATTAATGAAGATTTATGTTTTAAAACAGCTACTGGTATTTTTTATTTGTGTAATTTAATTTTATTATTAATATACGAATTAATTGAATTTAGTAATTTTATTTAGACTCGAAAAATTTTTATAAAATTAGTTTATATTAAAGTAATTTATTAATTAAGGGGATTGATATATATACATAAATATATAAATAAATTATTAAACTAACTTTAAAAATTCGACGGATAGTGATTAAAATTAGTTATTATAAAGAATACAAATTGTATCCGGTAGTGTTAAAATTTATTTAATTATTTTATGTTATTTTATTAAAATTTATTTGAAATGATTTTTATTATTATATTAAATTATTAAACTTATAAAGTTTTATTTTGGCTTAAAAATTTGTTATTAATTTATTTTATATGTAAATTTTTGTGTGAGTTTTTATTTATTTTAATAATAAATAAATTTTATATTAGTCGCAGTAGTTAATATTATTAATTAAAGAAATTTAGAAATAGAAATATTAATTAGTATTGGCAAAATTTGTGCCAGCAGTCGCGGTTATACAAATAATACAAATGAATTTAATTAGTAAGAGTTAAATTGAATAAAAAATAGATAATTAAATTTATTAGGTAAAATTTTAAATTTATAGTATATTTTTATAAGATAATTGAAGCTCAGAAATTTCAGATTTAAACTAGGATTAGATACCCTATTATTTGAAATGTAATTTATTTACTAAAGTAGTAATAGTTATGTTCTTGAAACTTAAAAAATTTGGCGGTATTTTAGTCTATTCAGAGGAACCTGTCCTGTAATCGATAATCCACGTTGGACCTCACTTAAGTTTGTTATCAGTTTGTATACCGTCGTTATAAGAATATTTTATAAGAATAATAATTTTCTAGTTTTTTTATAAAAAGTTATATCAGATCAAGGTGCAGCTTATATTTAAGTAGAGATGGGTTACAATAATTGTATTTATATGGATTAATTTTTGAAATAAAATTATAAAAGTGGATTTGAATGTAAAATTATAAAGATAAATAATTTGATTTTAGCTCTAAAATATGTACACATCGCCCGTCACTCTTATTATTAAGGTAAGATAAGTCGTAACATAGTAGATGTACTGGAAAGTGTATCTAGAATGCAATTTAAAGCTTAAGTAGTAAAGCATTTCATTTACATTGAAAAGATTTTTGTGCAAATCAATATAAATTGATTAGATTTTATTTATTAATAATTTTATTTTAAAATTTTTTGTATTAGAAATAACTGTAAGTTATTATGTTTTAGTATTTTATAAAGAATAAATAATGTTAATAATAGTGTATTAGTATTGTGAGAGAAAATTGAAATAATTTGAAAAATTTTTATAGTAATAGAAAATTTAATTTATTGTACCTTGTGTATCAGGGTTTATCAAATAAAAAATAAAAATATATTTTTCTCGATTTTAAAAGAGTTAATAAATTATTAAAGTTATTGTGATAAAATTATTTTAAATAATTTATTAGAAATGAAATGTTATTCGTTTTTAAAGGTATCTAGTTTTTTAAGAAATAAATTTAATTTAGGAGTTGTTTTGTAAATATTTATTTGGTTAAATAATTTATGAAAATAATTTTAATATATTATGGGATAAGCTGTAGTATAAATTTTTAAAAGTATAAATTATTATAAAAATGTATGCTTAGAATTAGCAATCATTAGTAAGTTTGTTATAAATTACTTATTTATAAAAATGATTTATTATATTTTAATTATTTATTAAAATATTTTTTTTAATTTAATAAAAAAAGTAATAATGATAGAATTAGTATATTGTAATGTTTTAATAAATTTAAATGAAAAGTTTATTTAAAGAATTCGGCAAATTAATGCTCGCCTGTTTAACAAAAACATGTCTTTTTGAGTTATTTTTAAAGTCTAACCTGCCCACTGAATAATTAAATGGCCGCAGTATTCTAACTGTGCAAAGGTAGCATAATCATTAGTCTTTTAATTGAAGGCTGGTATGAATGGTTGGACGAGGTATTAACTGTTTCAAATAAATTTATTATAGAATTTTATTTTTTAGTCAAAAAGCTAAAATATAATTAAAAGACGAGAAGACCCTATAAATCTTTACTTTAAATTTATTTTAATTATAAAGATAAATTTTTTTATTATAAATATTAAAGTTTTATTGGGGTGATATTAAAATTTAATAAACTTTTAATTTTTAAAAACATTAATAAATGATTAATTGATCCATTAGTAGTGATTAAAAATTTAAGTTACTTTAGGGATAACAGCGTAATTTTTTTGGAGAGTTCATATCGATAAAAAAGATTGCGACCTCGATGTTGGATTAAGAAAAATTTTAGGTGTAGCCGCTTAAATGTTAAGTCTGTTCGACTTTTAAATTCTTACATGATCTGAGTTCAAACCGGCGTAAGCCAGGTTGGTTTCTATCTTTAATCAAATTATAATATTTTAGTACGAAAGGACCAAATATTAAAATAATTATATTTTAAAATATGAATATTATTAATAGTTAAACTATTTTGGCAGATTAGTGCAATAAATTTAGAATTTATATATGTAATTTATATTACAAATAGTACTTGTTTTATATAGAATTAATTTTATCATTAGTGAGAAGTTTATTATTAATTATTTGTGTATTAGTAAGTGTAGCATTTTTAACTTTATTAGAACGTAAAGTTTTAGGGTATATCCAAATTCGTAAGGGTCCTAATAAGGTAGGAATTATAGGAATTCCTCAACCGTTTTGTGATGCAATTAAGTTATTTACAAAAGAACAGGTTTATCCTTTAATATCAAATTATATTTCATATTATTTTTCACCTGTATTTTCTTTATTTTTGTCTTTATTAGTTTGAATGTGTATACCTATGTTTATTAAATTGTTTTCTTTTAACTTAGGGATTTTATTTTTTTTATGTTGTACTAGTTTGGGGGTTTATACTGTTATAATTGCTGGTTGATCTTCAAATTCAAATTATGCTTTATTAGGGGGTTTACGGGCTGTTGCTCAAACTATTTCTTATGAAGTTAGTATAGCTTTAATTTTGTTGTCTTTTATTTTTTTAATTGGAAATTATAATATAATTGGGTTTTATAATTATCAAAGTTATATATGATTTTTATGAATTTTATTTCCAATAGCTTTAGTGTGATTTTCTATTTCTTTAGCTGAAACTAATCGTACACCTTTTGATTTTGCTGAAGGGGAGTCTGAGTTGGTTTCAGGGTTTAATGTAGAGTACAGAAGAGGAGGTTTTGCTTTAATTTTTTTAGCTGAGTATGCAAGAATTTTATTTATAAGTATATTATTTTCTGTAATTTTTTTAGGTTGTGATTTAATAAGAATTACATTTTATGTAAAGTTATTATTTATTTCTTTTATGTTTATTTGAGCTCGGGGGACTTTACCTCGTTTTCGTTATGATAAATTAATGTATTTAGCTTGAAAGAGATTTTTGCCTTTTTCATTAAATTATTTAATATTTTTTATTGGGTTTAAAATTTTTTTATTAATCTTGTTGTAAGGGAACTAAATTTAGTAAAGTTAATAGAAAGTTATTTTTCTATCTTATGTTTTCAAAACATATGCTTATTCAAGCTCATTAACTAATTCAATAAATTATCTCATCACTTTATTGTTAAAGGGTTAATAATAAAGTATAAAAAATATGTAACTGTTAAGATTTGTCCAATAAGAACATAAGGGTCTTCTACAGGTCGAGCTCCAATTCATGTTAATAAAACAATATTAATTACTATAATTCAGAATAAAATTTGATTAATTGGGTAAAACTGAATTCCTCGGAATTTACCAAGGTGACAAAATGGGAGAATTATTAAAATTGCAATAGACAGAACTAGTGCGATGACCCCTCCTAATTTATTAGGAATAGATCGAAGAATGGCATAAGCGAATAAGAAATATCATTCTGGTTGAATGTGTACAGGGGTTACTAGTGGATTAGCTGGGATAAAATTATCGGGGTCCCCTAATAAGTAAGGATTAATTAATGTCAATAAAATTAAAATTATTAGTATAATAATAAATCCAACAATGTCCTTGTAAGTAAAGTAAGGGTGGAAGGGAATTTTATCAACATTAGAATTTAATCCAATAGGGTTATTTGATCCTGTTTGGTGTAAAAATAATAAATGAATTATTGTTATTGCTAGAACAATAAATGGGAGAATAAAATGGAATGTAAAAAATCGTGTAAGGGTAGCGTTGTCTACTGCGAATCCCCCTCATACTCATTGTACTAAGTCAATCCCTAAGTAAGGAATAGCTGATAATAAATTTGTAATAACTGTAGCTCCTCAAAATGATATTTGTCCTCACGGTAATACGTATCCTATAAAAGCAGTTCCTATAACTAGAAATAGAATAATTACTCCTACTAGTCATGTAGGGGTATAAAGATATGAACTATAGTATATACCTCGGCCTACATGTAAGTAAATACAAATAAAGAAAAATGAGGCCCCGTTAGCGTGTAATGTTCGTAATAATCAACCATAGTTTACATCTCGACAGATATGATTAACTCTGTTAAAAGCTAAGTTAATGTCGGCTGTATAATGTATAGCTAAAAATAATCCGGTAAGAATTTGAATAATTAAACAAAGTCCTAGAAGGGACCCAAAATTTCATCATGCCGAAATATTAATTGGAGCAGGAAGGTCTACTAATGCATTATTTGCAATTTTAAATAAAGGATGTTTGGTTCGTAATGGTGTATTCATTAATTTATTGGACGTAAAGGCCCATAAAATAATTTTGTAATTTTTACTACAGCAATTAAAGTAATTAATAAATAATTTATTAATAAAATTGTTATTAAATTAATTGGATAGTTATATAATTTATACAAAAATAGTGAATTTTCTGAAATGTAAGAATTTATTAAATTAATTATTTCTATTTCGTTATTATTAAATAAATTTATGAAAAATAAGTTATTAATAATTCATATAATTAATACAGAAAAAATAATTATTGAGATACTTGAAATGAATAATTTAATTGAAAATGAAAATATTTCGTTAGAAGCTAAAGATGTAACGTAAATAAATAGTACTAGTATACCCCCTAGAAAAATTAAAAATAAAATATAAGAAAATCAAAATCTTTTAGTGATAAGTCCTGTCATTAAACAAATTAATAAAGTTTGGATTAAAAGTATTAAACCTATAGCAAGAGGGTGATTTATTTGTATAAAAATAAATCTAGTGACAAAAGTAATAGAGTATAAAATTAATTGTATAATATCAAGAAATAGTTTAAATAAAATATTAATTTTGGGGATTAATGATAAAGTAATTACTTTTTTCTTGAAGTTTTAAAAGAAAAGTTCTTATTTTTGATTTACAAGACCAATGTTTTTATTAAACTATTAAAACTAATGACTACAAGTATTATATATATATATATTAGATTATTATTTTTTATAGGGTTATTTGCTTTTGTTTCAAATCGAAAGCATTTATTATCAATGCTATTAAGATTAGAATTTATTGTATTGTGTTTGTTTTTTATAATGTTTATTTATTTAAATCAAATAAATTATGAGAGTTATTTTAGTTTAATATTTTTAACTTTTAGTGTTTGTGAAGGTGCTTTAGGGTTATCAATTTTAGTTTCAATAATTCGTACACATGGAAATGATTATTTTCAATCGTTTAATTTAATTTAATATGATAAAATTTATTTTTTTTTTAGTATTTTTAATTCCGATATGTTTTAAAAAAAATATATTTTGAATGGTTCAGAATATATTATTTGTTTTAACTTTTTTATTTATAATTTCTGTTGATTTTAGAAATTATTTTGTTAATATTAGTTATTTATTAGGAAATGATATAATTTCTTTTGGTTTAATTTTATTAAGTTTATGAATTTGTTCTTTAATGTTGTTAGCAAGAGAATCAGTGAATAAATATAATAATTATTCAAAATTTTTTGTTTTAAATATTTTGTTGTTGTTATTATTTTTAATGTTGACATTTATGAGAATGAATTTGTTTATATTTTATTTATTTTTTGAAAGAAGTTTAATTCCTACATTAATTTTAATTTTAGGGTGGGGGTACCAGCCTGAACGTTTACAGGCGGGTTCTTATTTATTATTTTATACATTATTTGTTTCTTTACCTATATTAGTAGGTATTTTTTATTTGTTTCGGGAATCAAATTCATTAAATTTTTATTTAATTAGAAACTATATGTTTAATAGAGAGTTATTATATTTATCATTAGTTTTAGCCTTTTTAGTTAAAATACCTATATTTTTAGTGCATTTATGACTTCCTAAGGCCCATGTAGAAGCTCCTGTTTCTGGTTCAATAATTTTAGCTGGAATTATATTAAAATTAGGGGGTTATGGATTATTACGGGTTATAAGATTTTTACAAATAATTGCTTTAAAAATTAATTTTATTTTTATTTCTGTAAGTTTAGTGGGAGGAGTATTAATTAGTTTAGTTTGTTTACGTCAAACAGACCTTAAGGCATTAATTGCTTATTCTTCAGTTGCTCATATAGGAATTGTATTAGCAGGGTTGATAACAATAACTTATTGAGGAATAAGAGGAAGTTATGTTTTAATAATTGCCCATGGGTTATGTTCTTCAGGATTATTTTGTTTAGCTAATATTACTTATGAACGTTTAGGGAGACGAAGTTTATTAATTAATAAGGGTTTATTAAATTTTATACCTTCTTTAACATTATGATGATTTTTACTAAGAGCTGGGAATATAGCAGCTCCACCTACCTTAAATTTATTAGGAGAAATTTCTTTATTAAATAGAATTATTAGTTGGTCTTGAGTTTCTATAATTATAATTGCTTTATTATCTTTTTTTAGTGCTGCTTATACTTTGTATTTATATGCTTACAGACAACATGGTAAAAGTTACGCGGGTGTCTATAGATTTAGAGGCGGGAAAACTCGTGAATTTTTATTATTATTTTTACACTGATTTCCTTTAAATTTATTAATTTTAAAAAGAGATTTATGTATATTATGATTGTATCTAAATAGTTTAATAAAAATATTGATTTGTGGTGTCAATGATATGAAATAATTCATTTTAGATCGTGAAATTTATATCAATTTGTAAAATTAGATTTATTTTTTTAATTAGTTTGAGAATTAGTTTATTTTTAACAAGATTATATTTTTTAAATAATGAGTTAATTTATTTTTTAGAGTGAGAAGTTGTATCTTTGAATTCTATAAGAATTGTAATAACTTTTTTATTTGATTGAATAAGTTTAATGTTTATATCTTTTGTGCTTATAATTGCGTCGGTAGTAATCTATTATAGTCATGAGTATATATCTGGGGATATAAATATTAATCGTTTTATTTTATTAGTTTTAATATTTGTTACGTCAATAATATTATTAATTATTAGTCCTAATTTAATTAGAATTTTACTAGGATGAGATGGTTTAGGATTAGTATCTTATTGTTTAGTTATTTATTTTCAAAATGTAAAGTCGTATAACGCGGGGATATTAACTGCTTTATCAAATCGTATTGGAGATGTAGCTTTATTGTTAGCAATTGCTTGAATATTAAATTATGGAAGTTGAAATTATATTTTTTATTTAGAAGTATTTAAAAATAATTTAGAAATAATAATTATCGGTTCTTTAGTGGTTTTAGCTGCTATAACTAAGAGAGCTCAGATTCCTTTTTCTTCATGACTTCCTGCGGCTATAGCTGCCCCAACTCCAGTTTCAGCTTTAGTTCATTCTTCTACTTTGGTAACTGCTGGTGTTTATCTATTAATTCGTTTTAATATTTTATTAGTAGATACTTGAATAGGACAAATACTATTATTAATTTCTGGATTAACAATATTTATGGCTGGTTTAGGGGCAAATTTTGAATTTGATTTAAAGAAAATTATTGCTTTGTCAACTTTGAGTCAATTAGGACTAATAATAAGAATTTTATCAATAGGTTTTTATAAATTAGCTTTTTTTCATCTTTTAACTCACGCTTTATTTAAGGCATTATTATTTATGTGTGCTGGGGCAATTATTCATAATATGGGTAATTGTCAAGATATTCGGTTAATAGGGGGGTTAAGTATTCATATACCTATAACATCAGCTTGTTTTAATGTTTCTAATCTTGCTTTATGCGGCATGCCATTTTTAGCTGGATTTTATTCAAAGGATATAATTTTAGAAACAGTTTTATTAAGTAATATCAATTATTTTTCTTTTTTTTTGTACTTTTTTTCGACGGGTTTAACTGTTTGTTATACTTTTCGGTTAATTTATTATACTATGTCTGGGGATTTAAATTGTAGAAGTTTAAATATGTTAAATGATGAAGGTTGAGTAATATTAAGGGGTATAAGAGTTTTATTATTTATAAGAATTATCGGGGGGAGTATACTAAATTGATTAATATTTCCTACCCCTTCAATAATTTGTTTACCTTATTATTATAAGTATTTAACTTTATTTGTATGTATTGTAGGTGGATTAGTTGGTTATTTTATTTCTAAGATTTCTTTATTTTATACAAATAAATCTTTTAGTATGTATAATTTCAGTTTATTTGCTGGGTCAATGTGGTTTATGCCTTATATTTCTACTTACGGTCTTATTAAAAGTTCGTTAGAAGTAGGGGGGTTAGTAATTAAGTCTTTTGATCAAGGGTGATCCGAATATTTAGGGAGACAAAATTTGTATAATAATTTAGTAAATTATTCAAAAATTTATATGCTATTTCATAATAACAGTTTAAAAATTTATTTATTGTCTTTTGTTTTATGAGTAGTTGTATTGTTTGGTTTTGTATTAGTAGTTTATTCAAATAGCTTATATTTAGAGTATGACACTGAAGATGTTAGGGAGATTAATTAATCTTTGGATATAGTGAATTATATTTAGTAATTTATAAAAACAATTGTTTTATTTTTACAATGAAAATGTAAGGTTTTAATAAACTATATAAACAGAAGTATAAATGGAATTTAACCATTAAAAGATAAAAGTTAGCAGCTTTTTCTTGAACCTCATACTTCTTTAATTGGAAATTAAATTTCAGTTCTATCATTAACAGTGATAAGCCTCTTTTTGGCTTCAATTAATAAGAATAAGGGTATTGATACCTAAGATTAGGTCGAAACTAATTGTAATAAATCACTTCATATTCAAGGTAGATTGAGAATTCAATACTTTTTGAATGCAAATCAAATGTTATAATTAACTACAACCCTAATTTGTTCATTCTAATATTCCTTGGTTTCATTCATGGTATAACCCAAAAATTAGAATTAATAAAAAAATAAAAGATGTAATTGTTCAAATAAAGATATTAGAAAAGTTAATAATTAAAATTATTGGTAGAATTAAAGTAATTTCTACATCAAAAATTAAGAAAATAATTGTAATTAAGAAAAATCGTAAAGAAAAGGGGAGACGTGAAGAAGATTTTGGGTCAAACCCACATTCAAAAGGTGAATTTTTTTCACGGTCTGCAAAAGATTTTTTTGACAGAATAGAAGCTAGAAGCATTACAACTACAGAAATTAATAAAATAATTGAAGCAATAGAAAGAATTGAAAAGATTATCTATACTATAGATTTATAGACCTTATGATTGGAAGTCATATATACTTTTATACTATATAGATAGTTAATTACCCTCCTCATCAGTAAATTGATACATAAAGGAATAATCATACAATATCAACAAAATGTCAGTATCATGCAGCTGCTTCAAATCCAAAGTGATGATTTTTTGAAAAATGATTATTTAAGTGCCGGATTAAACAGACTAAAAGAAATGTTGTACCAATTAAAACATGGAGACCGTGGAATCCTGTTGCCATATAAAAAGTAGACCCATATACAGCATCTGCAATAGTAAAAGGAGCTTCAATATATTCGTATGCTTGTAAAATTGTGAAATATACTCCAAGAAGGACAGTAAAAAATAAGCCTTGAGTTGTTTGTGAGTGGTTACCCTCTATTAGTCTGTGATGTGCTCAAGTAACAGTTACTCCTGAAGCCAATAAAATTGCGGTATTTAATAAAGGAATTTGGAAAGGGTTAAATGCGGTAATTCCTATAGGCGGTCATATAGCCCCTAATTCAATAGTAGGAGAAAGTCTACTGTGGAAAAAAGCTCAAAAAAATGAAACAAAGAATAATACTTCTGATACGATGAATAAGATTATTCCTCATCGTAACCCTAATGTAACTGCAAATGTGTGAAGTCCTTGAAAAGTTCCTTCTCGAGATACGTCTCGTCATCATTGGTATACAGTCAGGATAGTAATAATATTACCTAACATAAATAAAGATATATCATATTGATGGAATCATTTAACAATCCCTGATACAGTTGTTATAGCTCCAATTGCTCCTGTAAGAGGTCATGGGCTGTAATCAACAAGGTGAAATGGGTGGTTTGAATGTGTAGACATTAGTTTACTTCACTAGAATAAAGAGTACTTAAAACAGCAAATACATATGATTGAATAATTGCTACTGCTGATTCTAATACTAATAATGCAATTTGTCCAATAATTAATAAATTAACAATTACAAAAGATAAAGAAGGGCCGGTATTTCCTAGAAGGGTAAGAAGTAAATGACCAGCAATTATATTAGCTGCTAGACGTACTGCTAAAGTTCCTGGTCGGATTACATTTCTGATAGTTTCAATGCATACTATAAAAGGTATAAGAACTGCAGGGGTTCCTTGGGGTACTAAATGAGCAAATATATGTTGGGTATGATTGATTCATCCATAAATTATAAAACTAATTCATAAAGGTAAAGCTAATGCTAATGTTAGTGTTAAATGACTTGTAGCTGTAAAAATATAAGGAAATAATCCTATAAAATTATTAAATAAAATTAAAGAAAATAAAGAAATAAAAATTAGAGTTGATCCGTTGTGGCCTGATGGGCCTAAAAGAGTTTTAAATTCTTTGTGTAGGGTAATAATAATATTATTTCATAAAATATGGTGACGTGAAGGCATGAATCAGTAAGTAGACGGAATTAATATTAGACCAATAAATACACTAATTCAGTTGATACTTAAATTAAAAAGACTTGAAGATGGGTCAAATACAGAAAATAGATTAGTTATCATTTTCAATTAAGGGGGGATGTTCTGATCTTAGAAGATTCATTGAATTTAGGTGAAGTAGGTAAAAATGAATAATAATTTATAATATTAAACAATAAAAAAGTTACTGTGAATATAATAAATAAACTTAACCAACTGATTGGGGCTATTTGTGGGATTAAAAAATATTAAAAATATTAATAATTTTAGCTTGACATGCTAATGTTATAGTTTAACTAATTTTTTAGTTCGCTAGAAGTAAGTGCTAATTTACTATAAAATGGTTTAAGAGACCAGTACTTGCTTTCAGTCATCTAACGATTAATTTGAGTTATTAATTCAATTAATGAAATAGTTAATAGGTACACTTTCAATTACAATAGGTATAAATCTGTGATTAGCCCCACAGATTTCTGAACATTGGCCATAAAATAAACCAGGTCGGTTAATAAAAAAATTAGTTTGGTTTAATCGTCCAGGAGTTCCGTCAACCTTTACACCTAGTGCTGGGACTGTTCATGAATGAATTACATCAGCGGCTGTTACTAAAATTCGGATTTGAGAATTTATAGGCAGAACTACTCGGTTGTCTACGTCAAGTAACCGGAATCCATCGTTAGCTAGTTCATTAGTAGGGATTATATATGAATCAAATTCAATATTTAAAAAATCTGAATATTCATAACTTCAATATCATTGGTGACCAATTGACTTTAATGTAATTGAAGGTTCATTAATTTCGTCTAGTAAATAAAGAAGTCGAAGAGATGGAAAAGCAATAAATAGTAAGATAATAGCTGGAAGGATTGTTCAGATAACTTCAATAGTTTGCCCATGAAGTAAATATCGGTTAGTATATTTATTAAAAAATAATATAAATATTAAGTATCCTACAAAAATAGTAATTATTACTAAAATTAAAAGAGCATGATCGTGAAAGAAAATTAGTTGTTCTATTAAAGGAGATGCTCTATTTTGTAAATTTAGATTAGATCATGTTGACATTGAGTTTCTAATAAAAGTAAAATACTTTATATATGGAGCTTAAATCCATTGCACTAATCTGCCATATTAGAAGTTAGTTAGAAGAGGTAATTCAGAATAACTGTGTTCAGCTGGAGGAGTATTTTGGTATCATTCAATTGAAGAATTTAATTGTATAGGATAAATTACTTGTCGATGTGATACTAAACTTTCTCAGATAATAAATAAAAAAAATAAAATCCCTAATAGTGAAATAGATGAACCAATTGTTGAGATTACGTTTCATGTAGTGTAAGCGTCAGGGTAATCTGAATATCGTCGAGGTATACCTGCTAACCCTAAAAAATGTTGAGGGAAAAATGTTAGATTTACCCCGATAAATATAATAACAAATTGACTTTTTAGTCATTTGTTATTAAGAGTTAATCCTGTAAATAGGGGGTATCAGTGGATAAATCCGGCCATAATAGCAAATACTGCTCCTATTGATAATACATAATGAAAATGAGCTACTACATAATAAGTATCATGTAGAATGATGTCTACAGATGAATTAGCAAGTACTACTCCTGTTAATCCTCCTACAGTAAATAAGAAAACAAATCCTAAAGCTCATAAAATAGCTGGGGAATATGTTAACTGAGTTCCGTGTAAAGTTGCTAGTCAGCTAAAAATTTTAATTCCTGTAGGAACAGCAATAATTATTGTGGCAGAGGTGAAGTAAGCTCGAGTGTCTACGTCCATACCTACTGTGAATATATGATGAGCTCAAACAATAAAACCAAGCAATCCAATTGCTAGTATGGCATAAATTATTCCTAAAGACCCAAATGTTTCCTTTTTACCTGATTCTTGGCTAATAATATGAGAGATTATACCAAATCCAGGTAAAATTAAAATATATACTTCAGGGTGACCAAAGAATCAAAATAAATGTTGATAAAGAATTGGGTCTCCTCCTCCTGCCGGGTCAAAGAAAGAAGTATTTAAATTTCGGTCTGTTAAAAGTATAGTAATAGCCCCGGCTAGAACAGGTAAAGAAAGAAGTAATAATAAAGCAGTAATTACCACTGCTCACACAAATAATGGTATTCGATCGAAAGTGATTCCTGTAGATCGTATATTAATAACTGTCGTGATAAAATTTACTGCCCCTAAAATTGATGAAACACCAGCTAGATGAAGAGAGAAAATAGCCAGATCAACAGAAGCTCCTCCGTGAGCAATTCCTGAAGATAAAGGTGGATAAACCGTTCATCCTGTACCAGCTCCATTTTCAACTATACTTCTGACTAATAATAAAGTAAGTGACGGAGGAAGTATTCAAAATCTTATATTATTTATTCGGGGGAAAGCTATATCTGGCGCCCCTAGTATTAAAGGGACTAATCAGTTTCCAAATCCCCCAATTATAATAGGTATTACCATAAAAAAAATCATTACAAAAGCATGGGCTGTAACAATTACGTTATAAATTTGGTCGTCTCCAATTAGAGCTCCTGGGTGTCCTAATTCAGCTCGAATTAAAATTCTTAAGGACGTACCCACTATTCCTGCTCAAGCACCGAATATAAAGTATAGTGTTCCAATATCTTTGTGATTAGTAGAAAATAACCATTGTCGCGATTAAATGGCTGAAGTTTAGGCAATAGACTGTAAATCTATTTATAAGATGTATTTCTTTTTAATCAGGCCTTATAGTCAATAATGATATTAGACTGCAATTCTAAAGGAGTAAATAAATTACTAAGGCTTAAAAGAGTTTCTTATATTGATAGCTTTGAAGGCTATTAGTTTGTTTAACTTAAAACCTTAAAGCTTAAAAAGAAAAGAAATACAATCTGATTATAAATAACCCAAAAATTGAGACAAATGTAGTTAGTAAATAAGTTACAAATGAAACCTTGTTAAAATTAGTTAAATTAAATCAGTTGATTTCGTAGTAATTTATTAAAAAAGCTGAATAACATAATCGTAAATAGAAGTATAAGGCGATTAGAGTTGTGACAGTTAAAATTGTAATTAAAAAAAATTGATTTGAAAGGGATAGGGCTTGGATTAGTAATCATTTTGGTATAAACCCTATAAATGGTGGTAAACCACCTAAAGAGAGTAAATTTAATAAAAAGAATATTTTTAGCGCCTTTGAGCCTCTAAATAAAGAAAATAGTTGGTTTAAGTGGAAAATATTGAAAATATTTAATATAAAAACAATTGTGAAAGATAAAAATGAATAGATTAAAAAGTATACAAGTCATAAAGATTCACTAATTAATATTGCAGAAATTATTCAACTTAAGTGGTTAATCGAAGAAAATGCTATTAATTTTCGTAAAGAAGTTTGATTAAACCCCCCTAAAGCTCCGATTACAGCAGATAAAAAAATTGAACACAGAAGTAGAGGCTTAATAATTAGGTACGAAATTAATATTAAAGGGGCAATTTTTTGTCAGGTTATTAAAATTAATGAATTAATTCAAGACAATCCCTCTATTACGTTAGGAAACCAAAAATGGAAAGGTGCTGTCCCTCTTTTTAGTAATAAAGAAGATAAAATAATTCATGAAGAATAATTATTAATTTGAAAGATAAAGTGATTTTCTAATATAAATAAAATAACAGCGAATAAAAGAACAGACGAGGCTAATGCTTGAGTTAAGAAATACTTTAATGAAGCTTCTGTAGATATTAAGTTATTACCATCTCTTATAAGGGGGATAAAAGACAGTAAATTAATTTCTAAACCTATTCAAGCTCCTAACCAAGAATTAGACGAAACTGTAATTAGTGTTCCAGTTATTAAAATACATAAAAATATAATTTTATAAGAATTATTAAAAATTAAAAAGAAAAGGAGTAGGACCTTTATAAATGGGGTATGAACCCAGTAGCTTAATTAGCTTATCTTTTTATTGTATATTTTAGTGTACGATGCACAAAAGTTTTTGATACTTTTAGAAATAGTTTAATTCTATTAAATATAATAATGAATGTAAAATTATTTACATAATTTACCCTATCAAGGTAACCCTTTTATCAGGCAATTCATT